TCCTTACCCCCCTTTATCTGATTAGAGCGGAAAGGGCCCGCAGAATTCTTATTGTTATAACACGATTTTATTCCATGAAGGAAGTATCCTGCAAATCATTGATTTAGTTTAGAGTAATAAACTAATAAAACCTTAATAAAAACTAATCAATTAGCCTAAAAATAAAAAACACCCTTCCATGGGGGGTATACATTTTTATTTTATTTTTTTATTTCTGTAAGTTCGAAGTTGAACTTAATTGAAAAAGTCAAGCAATTCTATTTGCTCACAAGAAATTTGTCCCCCACCATACTTTCTTTCCCTCCGTTTGTCCACTACCGCGCCCGAACCTAAGCAAAGGAAGTCCAAAAGACAGACCCGTAAATAATAATCTTTGACAAAACAAATAAGAAGAAAAATCATTCTTACTTGGATACAAGAAGAATTGACTTCGATACAAGAAGAATCGACACAAGAAAAAGGCTTTTTTGCCTTTTTCTTGTGCCCAATAAAGGATTAAGAAGACGCGCAATTCCTCCTAAAAGGACTTGTTCCTTTTATTGTTCTCGTCTCTGCCTTGGATCCTCTTTTTTTGCATGAGATAGAAATAAGGAATTCCAAAAATCGAGGCTTTTTTTGAACTTGATGGTAAGAAATCCCAGGATCTAGAAATTCATTTCGTACAATTGAACCTTTTCAAACTGTTTCTTTTTGAGAACCAAAAAAACTTGTGCCAAAATAACAGATGCGAAGAAGAACAAAAGGCCTTGGACGCGCAATGGATCCTGAAGCACTATTTCTGCATCCCCCTGACCAAACCCTCCTACATTAGGATTGCTTGTTAATGGTTGATCAAGCTTGATCGATTCCCCCTCTGAAACAAGAAGTTCTGGCCCGGGAGGTATAATATCAATCACTTGGCGTCCATCCGACGTATCGACTATGGATATTTCATATCCCCCCTTTTCTTTACGTAGTATTTTTTTTACTATACCAGTTGACGTAGCATTATAGACCGTATTGTTACTCTTGCTACCATCAGGATAGATCTGTCCCCTTCCTCGGTTTCCCCCTACATATATGGGATATTTTAAGAAATGAACGTCTTTTTTCGTAGCGGGATCGGGGGAAAGAATGGGAAAGACAATTTCACTATATTTCTTACCGGGAACGGGGCCTATCACAAGAATATTTTTTTTATTGGGACGATAATTCTGAAAAGAGAGATTTCCTATCTTTTCTTTCAACTCAGGAGAAATACGGTCGGGCGGTGCTAATTCGAATCCCTCGGGCAAAATAAGAACAGCACCCACATTCAACCCTCCCTTTTTCCCATTAGCAAGAACTTGTTTCAGCTGCATATCATAAGGGATTCGAAGAACTGCTTCAAATACAGTATCAGGAAGCACTGCTTGGGGAACTTCAATATCTACAGGCTTATTAGCTAAATGGCAATTGGCACATACAATTCGTCCAGTTGCTTCCCGCGGGTTTTCATAACCCTGCTGCGCAAAAATGGGATATGCATTTGAAATAGATGTGCGAGTTATTACGTATATCATGATCGATACAGAAATCGATCGAATCATCTGTTCCTTTAACCAAGAAAAAGTATTTCTATTTTCCATGCCCAATCGCGGATCCCGGAATTTCTACAATAAATTAGATAGGTAGCTAAACAAATCTAGTTCCCTATACACGAGTCTGTTGTCATTCTACTGCAACAGTTGTACTGGAATGATGAATACCTTAAGCAGGTAGAAATAGAAAGAATTTTACTAAAAAGGAAAAGGGCTTTCTTTCTAAAGGAAGAAATATGCTAATTTGATTAATATTAGTATTAGGAAATCAAATGAGTGAGTTTATGCTTCACTAATTGAATGATAAATAACTACAAGTGAAGGAGATAGACGGTTTAAACAAAAAAAGACCCAAAATTTCAAACACGTGTCTAGAATCACAGGAAAACTACAAACAAAAATAGTGAAAATTAGCTCGTTAGGAGCCCATCCAAGATTGTTGTAGACCCAACGAATTAGTAGTTCCCAACCGCTGGTGGAGTGAAATCCAACAAAAAAATCAGTAACTAAAAGAATAAAAAAAGCTTTTATTGAGTCATTTAAGTTATAGAAAAATTCCTGAGCCCAAGAATTCAAAATGATAAGTTCTTCTTTACCCAGAAAAAAAGAACCACTTAGAATAGCCAAACAGATTATATTTGTTGAAAAATGCGAAATGATATGGAGATGATGCTCATTATCCATTTTGGCCAATTGTATTATTTCCCTGTGTATTCCTATAGGAAGTTTTTGTACATGTGTCTTCGGTTTCTCTTTTATTATTTCGTCCAAGAGAAAAAGTTCTTCTAATTCTATGAATCCTTTTAGAATCCTTTTCTCTTGAATATCCGTTAAGAAAGTTTCGGATTGCTTGGTATTCCACCAATTCTTAATCCAAAGTTCCAGACATTTGTTAAAAGAGAAAGAGATTCCCCAGGGCAAAAGTACGATAAATACAAGATATAGGAAAGAAGGCAATGCTTTCTTTTTTTTCATTTTTGATCTGTAAATTGAGTTGTTAATGAATCCGCTTCATTCGCCGACTCCATTTCATTCGCTGAATATATATATGATATTTCTTTTCTTTGAAGCAAAAATTCTATAACAAGGTTTGAGACCTTGTGTTTGTATCTATTTCTCTTTTTGTATACTAGTGGAATTTCATTGTATTGGGTTCTTTCTTAGATCTAAATGGGGTGGAATAGAGAAATAAAAAAAGGTCCTTTATATAAGGATGGAAGAATATTATGCCATATATCTCACTTGGACAAAATAAATAAAAATCAAAGCAATTTGGATTTTCTCTTATCCTCGTTTGTTCCTTACTTTAGATAAATACTCGAAAATCCCCTTACAATTGCAAAAAATGGCAATTGGTACTCAAAATACTTCAATCGGTACGCGCAAGAAATAGGCCAATTCGGCAGCTTTTTGTTCAATTTCTCGTGGAGTAAAAAACATCTCATCAGTACGAGTCAAGGGAATGACCCCCTGGCCCCGGATTTCCATATAAAGGATACGACGAGGATAAAGACCCTCTTTAACCTGAATTCTAATTGATTGGATATCCCGCACAAGGAATCGAAGGAAGATGCGACGTTTTATTCCAGGGAATCCCCAACGAAAAATGCGCACTATTCCCTCTTTTCTATCAAATCGGTCATAACCACTGCCTACATTCCAAAAAATAGTGCACCACAAATAGGAGCTAATGAATAGGCCCGCGATTCCGTAGAAAGACATCACGACCCCCTGTGGAAAAAAAAGGATTTGTTGAGATGGAAGTACAGATATCATATTCTTACCAAGATAACTGGAAGTCCCAACCGCTAAGAATCCTAATGAACCTAGAAAAAGAATACAGGCCCAGAAAAAATTACCTCTTTTTCGAGAACCTTTTAGAAGTTCTATCCATATGTGTTCTGATCGCCAATTCATATTAGATATACTAAATCCAGTAGCGGTCAATTGAAATTGAGAGAATAAGCTAAATGATTTTGACTTTACTTTTTTTGATTCTGAAATAGCCCTCAGTAGCTAGTACTCCTGTGAAATAATTGGTTAGATACATTGACTTTCTATTCAAAAAAAACTCGCTATACTCGGCTACGCATATGCATGCATTTATGCTCGTAGCCTATATCCGCATCACATAGATTTTTTTTTCATTTGTGTGTAGAATGAGTTACATACCCTATCATATTATATTACTTACACAAAAAAATATCTGTATTATGATCCTGGAAATACATTAATAAAATTCGGCCCTGTCGTTTCTAGACAATCTTATTTTTCTGCACATAAAGAAATAAGGAAGCCATTGCAATTGCCGGAAATACTAAGCCTACTAAAGGCACGAAAATAGAGGGTAAGTTAAAATCCGTCATAGAATATGTGTCTAAATTCAAATTTACTATTTCTATCTATTCGAAATATATCTTAAGATTCTTATGATATAATTAAGTATATCTATTATAAGGAATATTGACTATTGTATTTTTTAGTTTACAAAATACAGATTTTTTATAGAATACTTTTATAGATATAGAATACTAAAGTATTCTATATCTATAAAAAAAATGAATGGAATGGATAATAAGAAAATTGCAAAAAAGGGGCACTAATGAAAAATATTTTATTTTTCTTCTTTTCCCATTCTCATCGCCTTTCTATCCTTCTAGTCGAACTTGAAATTGGATTCAAAAGAAAGCTATTGTAAAAATAAAAAAAATACCTCTTAATTTAACCTTAAATTTTAAAATTTAAAAGTAGAAATGGAATAGAATAACCAGTTGAAGGGTAATGATCATACGTCTGTAATGCATTGTATGTCCCAGAATAGGTCCCATTCTTCTACCCTTTCCGGGTAGTCGATGGCTATTCACAGCTACTACCTTAACACCAAAGAAGAGTTCGACCCAATGCTTTATTTCTGTCTTAGTGAATCCCGATTCGACATTAAAAGTATATTGATTCTTTCCCAATAAACGAAGACTCTTTTCTGTAAATACTGCGTATTTGATTCCATTATCGTACGATAATACTATATTTTTCTTTATATTTGTTTATTGTATTATACATTTCTATATTCTAGATATATAGAATAGAAGAATCTCAATTTGTCAAGTCTCATGATCGTATCAAGATCTATTTAAATTCGGCTCAATCTTTTTTTTTCTAAAAAAAGATTGAGCCGAATTTAATTGCAATCAATTAATAAAGAAGAATTACTGCATTTCGTAACTTATTTTTTCTCTTTCTATTTTGCTTCTTTTTTATTTTATTTAGACCTTCTTTATATCTAGTTTTATCTACTTATTATCTTTATCTATGGTATCCACCGGATCGAAATCAAATTTGATCGCCTTCCATACTTCACAAGCTGCGGCTAGTTCAGGACTCCATTTGCAAGCTGCTTTGATAATTTCATTACCTTCACGAGCAAGATCGCGCCCTTCGTTACGAGCTTGTACACAAGCTTCTAAAGCCACACGATTAGCTGCTGCACCAGGTGCATTTCCCCAAGGATGTCCTAAAGTTCCTCCACCAAATTGTAATACGGAATCGTCTCCAAAGATTTCGGTCAGAGCTGGCATATGCCAAACATGAATACCCCCTGAAGCCACCGGTATAACACCTGGCATGGATACCCAGTCCTGAGTGAAAAAGACACCGCGAGAACGATCTTTTTCAATAAAATCATCACGCAATAAATCAACAAAACCTAAAGTCATTTCGCGTTCCCCTTCTAACTTACCTACTACTGTACCGGAGTGGACATGATCTCCCCCCGACATACGCAATGCTTTAGCTAATACACGGAAATGTATACCATGATTTTTCTGTCTATCAATAACTGCATGCATTGCTCGGTGAATGTGAAGAAGTAGGCCGTTGTCGCGACAATAATGAGACAAACTAGTATTTGCGGTGAATCCTCCAGTTAAGTAGTCATGCATTACAATAGGAACCCCTAATTCCCTTGCAAATACGGCTCTCTTAATCATTTCTTCGCATGTACCCGCAGTCGCATTCAAGTAATGCCCCTTGATTTCACCAGTTTCGGCTTGTGCTTTATAAATTGCTTCGGCACAAAAGACAAAACGGTCTCTCCAGCGCATAAATGGTTGTGAGTTTACGTTTTCATCATCTTTGGTAAAATCAAGTCCACCACGTAGACACTCATAACACGCTCTACCGTAATTTTTTGCGGATAATCCCAATTTAGGTTTAATAGTACATCCCAATAAAGGACGACCATACTTGTTCAACTTATCCCTTTCAACTTGGATACCGTGAGGCGGACCTTGGAAAGTTTTTGAATAAGTAGGGGGAATTCGTAGATCCTCCAAACGTAGAGCGCGTAAGGCTTTGAAACCAAATACGTTACCCACGATGGAAGTAAACATATTAGTAACAGAACCCTCTTCAAATAGATCTAATGGATAAGCTATATAACAGATATATTGATCTGCCTCCCCAGGAACGGGTTCGATGTGATAGCATCGTCCTTTGTAACGATCAAGACTGGTAAGTCCATCAGTCCAAACAGTTGTCCATGTACCAGTAGAAGATTCCGCAGCTACTGCAGCCCCTGCTTCTTCAGGTGGAACCCCGGGCTGAGGAGTTACTCGGAATGCTGCCAAGATATCAGTATCCTTGGTTTCGTACTCCGGGGTGTAGTAAGTCAATTTATAATCCTTAACACCAGCTTTAAATCCAACACTTGCTTTAGTTTCTGTTTGTGGTGACATAAGTCCCTCCCTACAACTCATGAATTAAGAATTCTCACAACGACAAGGTCTACTCGATATGGATTAGGCGGAAATGAAACCTTTGCAAAAATCTAAAAAAAAAAAAAAGATATTCAATTAATATTAATATCAACTCATTAAATAAAAAAAAGAGTAGGCTTAAGTTAATGAATATGTTTGATTCATATATAATGCGTGCACCTTGTGTACGCTCTATCCTATAGGAATTCCACTATAGGAATTCGATAGGAATTGAGTTGTTGTTATGGTGAGTTATTGTTATGGTAAGTTAACACGGTTCGTTATTAAACCGTGGATTTGATTCACCAAATCCATCATTATTGTATACTCTTTGATAGATATAGCGCAACCCAAACCAATCCCTAATCCTTATTTTACAATTTGGAAAGTTCTTAATAGGCCCCTTTGATATTTTGAATCTAAATACCTAAATACTAAGAAAATTCTCTGTTGACAGCAATCTATGCTTCACAGTAGTATATATTTTGTATATCGAAGTCCTAGATAGGAAAGTAGAGTAGGCACAGATCCTTCATAAAAAGCGAAATTTATACGAAAAAATTGATTGAACTTTCCAACGGACTCATTCCATAAGTAAACGATTGAATGGGATTCGCTTGGGCAACGAAATCAAGTGCTAGTCCCCTTTTCTTTGTTATTGAGCTTACTAATTCATTTCCTTTTGACTTTTGGATTTTTGGATATTTTTTTTGATTTGATTTGGCATTATTCAACAAAAAAAAAAAAAAAAAGAAAAATTTCGACAAATTCCTTTTTTTTTGAAAATTATGTGATAATTATGAGAACCAATCCTACTACTTCGCGTCCCGGGGTTTCCACAATTGAAGAAAAAAGCGCAGGGCGTATTGATCAAATTATTGGACCCGTGCTGGATATCACTTTTCCCCCGGGCAAGTTGCCTTATATTTATAACGCTTTGATAGTCAAGAGTCGAGACACTGCCGATAAGCAAATTAATGTGACTTGTGAGGTACAACAATTATTAGGAAATAACCGAGTTAGAGCTGTAGCTATGAGTGCTACAGACGGGTTGATGAGAGGAATGGAAGTGATTGACACGGGAGCTCCTCTCAGTGTTCCAGTCGGTGGAGCTACTCTCGGACGAATTTTTAACGTTCTTGGGGAGCCTATTGACAATTTGGGTCCTGTAGATACTAGTGCAACATTCCCTATTCATAGATCTGCGCCTGCCTTTATCGAGTTAGATACGAAATTATCTATCTTTGAAACAGGTATTAAGGTGGTCGATCTTTTAGCTCCTTATCGACGTGGAGGAAAAATCGGACTATTTGGGGGGGCAGGAGTAGGTAAAACAGTACTCATCATGGAATTAATCAATAACATTGCTAAAGCTCATGGAGGCGTATCCGTATTTGGCGGAGTAGGGGAACGGACTCGTGAAGGAAATGATCTTTATATGGAAATGAAAGAATCCGGAGTAATTAATGAAAAAAATATTGAGGAATCAAAGGTAGCTCTAGTCTATGGCCAAATGAATGAACCACCGGGAGCTCGTATGAGAGTTGGTTTAACTGCCCTAACTATGGCGGAATATTTCCGAGATGTTAATAAGCAAGACGTGCTTTTATTTATCGATAATATCTTTCGTTTTGTTCAAGCAGGATCGGAAGTATCCGCCTTATTAGGGAGAATGCCCTCCGCAGTGGGTTATCAACCTACCCTTAGTACAGAAATGGGTTCTTTGCAAGAAAGAATTACTTCTACCAAAAAGGGATCCATAACTTCGATCCAAGCAGTTTATGTACCTGCGGACGATTTGACCGACCCTGCTCCTGCCACAACATTTGCACATTTGGACGCTACTACCGTACTTTCCAGAGGATTAGCTTCCAAGGGTATTTATCCCGCAGTAGATCCTTTAGATTCAACCTCAACTATGTTACAGCCTCGGATCGTTGGCAACGAACATTATGAAACTGCGCAAAGAGTTAAGGAAACTTTACAACGTTACAAAGAACTTCAGGACATTATCGCAATTCTTGGGTTGGATGAATTATCGGAGGAGGATCGTTTAACTGTAGCAAGAGCACGGAAAATCGAGCGGTTCTTATCACAACCGTTCTTTGTGGCAGAAGTTTTTACCGGTTCTCCAGGAAAGTATGTTGGTCTTGCAGAAACTATTAGGGGATTTCAACTAATCCTTTCCGGAGAATTAGACGGCCTACCCGAACAGGCTTTTTATTTGGTGGGGAATATCGATGAAGCTAGCACGAAAGCTATAAACTTAGAAGAGGAGAGCAAATTGACGAAATGAAATTAAATCTTTATGTACTGACTCCTAAACGAATTATTTGGGATTGTGAAGTGAAAGAAATCATTTTATCCACTAATAGCGGCCAAATTGGTGTATTACCAAACCACGCCCCCATTAACACAGCTGTAGATATGGGTCCTTTGAGAATACGCCTCCTCAACGACCAATGGTTAACGGCGGTTCTGTGGAGTGGTTTTGCGAGAATAGTTAATAATGAGATCATCATTTTAGGAAATGATGCAGAACTGGGTAGTGACATTGATCCAGAAGAAGCTCAACAGGCACTTGAAATAGCCGAAGCTCACTTGAGTAGAGCTGAGGGTACGAAAGAATTGGTTGAAGCGAAGCTAGCTCTCAGACGAGCTAGGATACGAGTCGAGGCTATCAATTGGATTCCCCCATCCAATTGAAGACAATCCAAAGGTTTCGTTGATACAAAGAAAAAGGAAAGAAGGGTAGAAAAAGTTATTAGATAGCGAAGCGAAGTAAGTCCAATGCTATCTAGTAATTTTTCTACCTACCTACTATTGGATTTGAACCAATGACTCCCGCCGTATGAAAGCAATACTCTAACCACTGAGTTAAGTAGGCAATTTATCACCACAAAAGAAGCCCCATTACTTCGATCGATTATAGATCGAATCCTTTTTATAAGCAATACCGCTCCGTTATTGGTATGTTTATGTTATATTTATTGGTATGTTTATGCTATTATGCTATCATAGTAAACGGATCAAAGGGATATCCTCCGGCATTAGAAAATATTCATCTTGACAAGAAATTATCTATATGTTAAGATATCTCTGACAAGGGCTATAGCTCAGTTCGGTAGAGCAACTCGTTTACACGTGCGCCAATGCTTTTCAAGGGAACTTATTATGTAATGAACATAATTGACCTTATTGCAAAATCAATGTCTTACTTCATGGATTCGAAAGAATAGGAGAACAGTAGCCTGACAAACAGTTGGTTCAGTCCGATTCAGGTGCCAATTCAGGTGCTTAATCAAATGGAACCCCTATTGATTTGCTAGTTGATAAGGTAAATACCCAGCCCACTCAATGCTAGGCGTAATGAGGATAAGGGCCTCCAAAAAACTTCTTTTCGTTCTATGAACTTTAAGGTGTATGAAGTCTCATAGTAAACTCTTGCAGCGGAACGATAGAGACTCCATTTCATTTAGGTTGATTTAATTTAGGCCGGAGGCAGACCTAAGTCAAGGCAATCCTCCTTTGAAACACTTTGGTATTGCTCCTAGATAGATTAGAAGACAAATAATCAATCAGAGCACAGGGAGCCATCTCATTATCTTTCCATAAAGAAAAACTATGGCGGATTAACTGATCTTTACATCAGTTGATGAAAGAGCCCAATGCAGAAAAATGCATGTTGGGTCTTTGAAACAGTTCGAATCATTTCGATAATAATCTGTTTGATCTGTTTTACCGAGAAGGTCTACGGTTCGAATCCGTATAGCCCTAATATATACGTCTTTTTTTCCATTTTAGGATGGATATCTTATGTTTCCTTTAGTATGGTTTTCTTTTCCTTATTAGTACTCGTTTATAGACTCGACGGTCGATTGCACCATAGAATAGAGATAAAAGCACTACCCTAGGCTCATTCATCGAAAATCATAGAGACAGGAAAAGAAAAAAAAATTTGATCAAATCAATAGAAGGAAGGATCCCTTACCTGATTGGAATTCCATCCTCCTTCAAATAGGATATGCTCTAAGTACCTATACTTTCCTATAATGACTGCAACGATTTTCCCCATTTTGCGAATTTCAATTTTGTTTGAAGTATATTACTATATATACATTATCTAAACTATATATACATTATTTAAATCGATCCACTTTAACTAAAATAGAAAAAATCGAAAGAAAAAAGAAAGAGTAAATAATAAAACTGGATATTCTGTTTCATAATTCTGAAATAAAGTTCTTTTTTTTTTAGTATTACTCCTCATTAGGATGCATACATTAGTCATCCTATTTTAATTAGGTTCTAATCTAATCTAATTAGTAGTAAGTATTTTCTTTTTTATTTAATAGTCTCTGACTATCATTAAATAAAAGGTAGAGCAATTCTTTTTTCTAGAGATTATGGAGAAAGCGAGACAAAGTGAAGCGAAAGAGTTTTCTTTGTATTAGATAAGAATTAGGTCTATATCATATCTAAATAGAAGGGAAATCCAAAAGAAAGGAAGTGGGGATTCCATTGGATGAATCCTTAAGGAAGACATATCATAAAAGAAACAAAGGCTAAAGTAAGCGCTCTTTGCCTTTGGTTTGAGCAAAACAGATTCTTGTTTCACCGAGGAAAAGAGAGAAGTTCTGGATAAATTGACAATGTCAACTTGAATTGACTAATTCAGTTCCGCCTATTCCACATTAATGGGAGTACATTTATGTTTCTGCTTCACGAATATGATATTTTTTGGACATTTCTCATAATAGCAAGTCTTATTCCTATTTTGGTATTTTGGATTTCAGGACTTTTAGCCCCGGTTAGTAAAGGACCAGAGAAGCTTTCTAGTTATGAATCGGGTATAGAACCCATGGGGGGGGCTTGGTTACAATTCCGAATACGCTATTACATGTTTGCGCTAGTTTTTGTTGTTTTTGATGTGGAAACGGTCTTTCTCTACCCTTGGGCAATGAGTTTCGACGTATTGGGTTTATCCGTTTTTATCGAAGCTTTCATTTTTGTGCTTATCCTAGTTGTTGGTTTAGTTTATGCATGGCGAAAAGGAGCCTTGGAATGGTCTTAACTGAATATTCAGACAAAAAAAAAAAAGAAAGAAAAGATTCCATTGAGACAATTATGAGTTTGATTGAGTTTCCGTTACTCGACCAAACAAGTTCCAATTCCGTTATTTCAACTACACCAAACGATCTTTCGAATTGGTCAAGACTCTCCAGTTTATGGCCCCTTCTATATGGTACCAGTTGTTGTTTCATTGAATTTGCTTCATTAATAGGCTCACGATTCGACTTTGATCGTTATGGATTGGTACCAAGATCAAGTCCGAGGCAAGCGGACCTAATTTTAACAGCTGGTACGGTAACAATGAAAATGGCTCCATCTTTAGTGCGATTATATGAGCAAATGCCTGAACCGAAATACGTCATAGCTATGGGAGCCTGTACTATTACAGGGGGAATGTTTAGTACGGATTCCTATAGTACTGTTCGAGGAGTTGATAAGTTAATTCCTGTGGACGTCTACCTGCCGGGTTGCCCGCCTAAACCAGAGGCTGTTATAGATGCCTTAACAAAACTTCGTAAGAAGATAGCGCGAGAAATAGTTGAGGATCGAACTCTATGTCAAAGTCAAAAGAAAAATCGATCTTTTACTACCCGTCACAAGCTTTATGTTCGGCGCAGTATTCACACTGGAACTTACGAACAAGAATTGCTCTATCAATCACCATCCACTTTAGATATATCTTCTGAAACTTTTTTCAAATCCAAAAGTCCAGTATCTTCCTACAAATTAGTGAATTAGGAGGGGTTCTTTTGTGCAGAAAAAGAAAGAGCAGTGCAATCTTTCAAACTTGCATTTGAAATGTGAAATATTTATACAAAGGGGGAGAGATCAAGACAATGCAGCAGGGTTGGTTATCTAATTGGCTAGTCAAACATGACGTGGTTCATAGATCTTTGGGCTTCGATCACCGAGGAATAGAAACTTTACAAATAAAAGCGGGGGATTGGGATTCCATTGCTGTCATTTTATATGTATATGGTTACAATTATTTACGTTCCCAATGTGCTTATGACGTAGCACCTGGTGGATCTTTAGCTAGCGTGTATCATCTTACGAGAATACAGTATGGTATAGATAACCCAGAAGAAGTATGCATAAAAGTCTTTGCCCAAAAGGATAATCCTAGAATCCCGTCTGTCTTCTGGGTTTGGAGAAGTGCTGATTTTCAAGAACGCGAATCTTATGATATGGTAGGAATTTTTTATGATAATCATCCGCGTCTTAAACGTATCTTAATGCCTGAAAGTTGGATAGGCTGGCCCTTACGTAAGGACTATATAACCCCCAATTTCTATGAAATACAAGATGCTCATTGAATGATAATAAATTCATGTTCACTTATACAACACAACTCCAGATTTTATTCAAATCAAGGAATATTTTTACGTTCTGTTCCTAGACGAAACGAAATACTTATTATATTCTAATTAATTCCTATTATACAAAAAGGGCTTCATTTCGATTTTCCAATTTTGAAAATCAGATATTTGTTTCCTTCGTATGAAGAGAAAAATACAATGACTCAAAGAAGTTCCTACCACGAACTTTGTACCGCGCGTATTACTTAGAACCACTAGGAAAGTAGGATAAGCAAAAATAAAAAAATATTCTTCGGAATAGCGGTATACAAAATTAATAAGAAATGAAAAAATGAAGAAAAGGGCACCCAATTTTACCTCTTTCTATACCATAAAGAAAGGAACCAAAGATTTTAACCCTTTTTCTAAAAAGAAAAAGAAGTGTTTACGGATTTATCTACTTACTCTATACTATCCAGATTATTAATGAATATGTACCCCAATCCATCTCAAGATATTTGTATCAATATCTATTCGGTGGATCCTTTTATTTTCTGTGCCAGGAACCAGATTTGAACTGGTGACACGAGGATTTTCAGTCCTCTGCTCTACCAACTGAGCTATCCTGACCCTTTCTTGTGCATCATCTTAGTAGAGTATTTGCATCTATGTCAATTAAAGGGACTAAAAAATAAATATAAATCAAAGTATTCAAAATTTGGAAATGGGTAGGGATAGTCCTATGCATTGTGGATGGCTTACTTAATAATACTTAGAAAATAGAATTAATAATCTAAATTCCTTGCCGATACTCTACTTTAATAAAAAAGAAACCATCTATTTAATGAATAGCATAAGATTCATTGGGTTCTCGTCGCACTCCTTTGTGAAAGAGTAGAATGAGAAAGCTAATGAATCTTAAACCCATTTATAAAAGTAAAAAAAAAGGATAACTACTAAGGTTAGGGAATAAAAGAGAAAGAGGGTTTGGGGATAGAGGGACTTGAACCCTCACGACTTATAAAGTCGACGGATTTTCCTTTTACTAGAAATTTCATTGTTGTCAGTATTGACATGTAGAATGGGACTCTCTCTTTATCCTCGTCCGATTAATCCACTTTTTTTAAGATCTCGAAAACAAAATAATGAATTGAAGGATTTGATTACTCAATATTCGATTGGAATGGATTCACAATAATTCTAAAAAAATTCAGAATTTTCTATTTCATAATCATTCCTAATTTCATTCAAAAAAAATAAGGAACCTATATTATGATATGGGTTCCGTGATTAATCGTTTGCTATGTCAGTATATATGCGTGTATATTAGATGTATAAAGCCCTTCTTTCTCTAATTTCGAAGAGGTTCCACTACCAACACAACGCAATTACTTCGATTCGTTAGAACAGCTTCCATTGAGTCTCTGCACCTATCCTTTTCCTTTGGGTTCTAGTTTGAGAACCACTTGTTTTTCAAAAAAGGGATTTGGCTCAGGATTGCCCATTTTTCATTCCAGGGTTTCTCTGAATTTGGAAGTTACCACTTAGCAGGTTTCCATACCAAGGCTCAATACAATCAAGTCCGTAGCGTCTACCGATTTCGCCATATCCCCATTTTCCTTTTCTTTGAAACCTGGATTCCTTGTATAATTTCATCCATCTCTTAGTTTTTTTTGAATCATTGAATTCATTATTCGACGTAGTCTAGCAGCTCATCTCTATTTGAGAGACCCCGCTCGCTTATTGCAATTCAGAATTGAATTGATTCTATCGTTGATATATTTGCAATTCAATCGGAATGAATATATCCAAAAGTTTTTCTCTATCCCGCCTCCCTCCCTCTTTTTTTAGAGTATTCAAAATCATACTATAACGCTTGATATTCATTCTTTTTTTTTCTAATCAGAATTCGAAATTGGATTTGCTATGATTCTATCTTCTCCTTAGTGAACTATTTATCCTTAAATTATTAACAAAGAAAAAAAAATATCTCAAAAATGTATATAATGATCGAATGAAAATGCCAAGAGATTCTCATTTTTTCTTTATTAATTCTTCATATATATTCTTCTTTTCTATGTATTAGATTATTTGTCCGAGCCATATCAAATTGAAAATATCTGAAATGAAATTCAATATAGAATTTGGAATAGATTCTATTAGAAAAATTGATTTGTGAATTAGAGAAATAAAAAGTTCAATAAATTCTATAATCCTATTTAATAATATCATTTTAGTTAAGCATATCAAGCTAACTTTATCTTTTTAAAATTCTAGTATTTTTTTTTTGAGTGGAACTTCCAATTTCGAACTAGTTAATAACTAAGATTAATAATTAAGATCTGACATTTTACGGATTCCCTATATATATTTCTATTTGTTACACTATTTCTGTTATGTAAGCCCACTTAGCTCAGAGGTTAGAGCATCGCATTTGTAATGCGAGGGTCATCGGTTCAAATCCGATAGTCGGCTTTTTTCTCTATCGATGTTCCATGAACAAGAATTTCTCTTTTTCTCCGAATTAAACGGGGAATCCAGGGTCTATTATGTCGTTCTACCTTACAATTTTGCTAGATAAAAAGCATAAAAATAAATAATATTATATACAAAAAATCCAGATGTTAATGAAATTCCATTTTTTTTGGTACTTTTTTGTGGTACTTTAGTAGATTTTACTCTGTTTATCCTTTAGTTTAATTCAGTTTTAATTTCGATGTATTCTGTAATGTAAATAGAATGAAATTTATTGTGTAAAATGAAATTTCAATAAAATAAAAAAGGAGTCTTCATGTCCCGTTATCGAGGGCCTCGTTTAAAAAAAATACGCCGTCTGGGAGCTTTACCAGGACTCACTAGAAAAACGCCTAAATCCGGAAGTAATCAGAAAAAGAAATTCCATTCTGGGAAAAAAGAGCAATATCGTATTCGTCTTCAAGAAAAACAGAAATTGCGTTTTCATTATGGTCTGACAGAACGACAATTACTTAGATATGTACATATCGCTGGAAAAGCAAAAAGATCCACAGGTCAGGTTTTACTACAATTACTTGAAATGCGTTTGGATAATATCCTTTTTCGATTGGGTATGGCTTCAACCATTCCAGGGGCCCGGCAATTAGTTAACCATAGACATATTTTAGTTAATGGTCGTATAGTTGATATACCAAGTTTTCGTTGCAAACCCCGAGATATTATTACTACGAAAGATAACCAACGATCAAAACGTCTGGTTCAAAATTGTATTGCTTCATCCGATCCGGGCAAATTGCCAAAGCATTTGACGGTTGACACATTGCAATATAAAGGACTAGTAAAAAAAATTCTAGATAGGAAGTGGGTTGGTCTCAAAATAAATGAGTTGTTAGTTGTAGAATATTATTCTCGCCAGACTTGAACTTAACGAAAAAAGGAAAGGTTCATAGAATTTTTTTCCCTTCCCCTTTCCCCGAACTAAATCGACCTAAGACTCTTAATTAATATTTTCCCATTCACCTAGCAGAAATAGATTAACCCTAGGATCCTTTTTTCTTTTTTGTTATTTCCTCGATGTGTATTTTACATACCACAGTAATTTCCTATAGAGAATTTTTATTAAATAAAGGTATTATTGTTGGAATAAATTGTTATTTAATTTGCTACACTGTGATCGTTAACATTGATGAATTAAGAGAAACGGAAAGAGAGGGATTCGAACCCTCGGTAAACAAAAGTCTACATAGCAGTTCCAATGCTACGCCTTGAACCGCTCGGCCATCTCTCCTCCATAATTTTATTATTAAAAATAAACTGAGTGAATAGCGAGTTTTCGTATTCCTACAGTACAGGTACAGCCGCAACGGCTCGGGGATTCCATGGCTCTATTGGAATGGAAAAATTACTTTTCATCTAAGTGGAAGGATCCAGTATTTTTTTACTAGGAATTCTGCTCCCTCGAAAAGTTTTTCTTTGGGGAAAACTAAAATAAAAAGAGAATGGAAGAATTCTTCTTATTCCAAAAGAAAAAAATTTCCATAAGAAAATAAAGGAACCCTAGAATTCTATTTGCATAAGGTACGTTACGCCATACAATCTAAATATAAAAAAGGGTATGGGGCAATTAATGACTTTGAAAACGCGAAATAGCTGATGAGAGAAGTTGTTGTTGGGAAATAGGAAAGTCGAGAATAAAATCCAGTCTTAGTCAAATATTTCGTATCTCCTCTTGTCCAAACAGAAGGAAAAGGAGACAATTTGAGCTGAGCGGAAAATCCATACCTCTCTTATCCATTTAGAGCATATGGATCGATTTATAAGAATCGAATGTTTTGTTTTTATGTTATTTCGTGATAGAATGAAAAGAATTCTATATAGAATGGGTTGGGAATTATGCCTAGATCCCGTATAAATGGAAATTTCATTGATAAGACCTCCTCGATTGTAGCCAATATTTTATTGCAAATAATTCCGACAACCTCCGGGGAAAAAAGGGCATTTACTTATTATAGAGATGGTGCGATTTGACTCTTTTTTTTAGCCCTACCTACACCTCATTCTTACGAGAAAGAGAGAGGGTTTGCATAGAGAGAACAAAATTAGTAAAGGAAACCCGCGCTTGGGGAAGGTGAGGTGAACTAACAATTCCTTCTATCGTGTATCCTCGATTGATGTGGCCTCAGATGCTTCAATTGTGGATTTGAGTATTGAGCGAAAGGTTACACCTACAGGATAGGTTCCGTATTACAGGCCAATCCGACTCTACTAGTACCAATAGGCAGCATAGGGGAGAAAAGCACTACACCTCGAAATAGGAATCAACAAGAGAAAAACTTTGTTAGAAATTAGCCCTTTCCTGATTGGTATCAGGGTTGGGAAGAATGGTTGGGATAACAAACAACCATCTGGTTTGTACTTTGGATACCCTTATAACCATCAAAGGGCGTTGAAGTGGCTAATTCCTCTAAATAGGAGGCGTTGAGAACAAAGAAATTCTTGGAGCTATCGTTTTCCTCTAGCATTAATAGAATTCATTGGTGTTAAGAAAAACCTCTTGGGGGAAGGTTGGCTAGAGATTTCTTGGAAAAATACCAGCCCTCTTCGGTCCATAATGAGATGGGACTAATTCGATTTTGATTCTATCGATTTTTCGCTTAGTACTATGTACAGAAGGGAGAAGTACAGAAGGGAGAAGCCGTATGAGATGAAAACCTCATGTACGGTTTTGGAACGGAGATTTTTTGAATAGAATGAACGACCGTAACGGATGTTGGCTCAATCCGAAGGAAATTATGCGGAAGCTTTGCAGAATTATTATGAAGCTACGCGACTAGAAATTGATCCCTATGATCGAAGTTATATACTATATAACATAGGCCTTATACACACAAGCAATGGAGAGCATACAAAGGCTTTGGAATATTATTTCCGGGCGCTAGAACGAAACCCTTTCTTACCGCAAGCTTTTAATAATATGGCCGTGATCTGTCATTACGTGCGACTATCTCCACTATAGAAAGAAGAAAAAAAGAGCGTAGGAAATTTTCTAGTAAATACTAGAAAAAGGGCTTTCTACATAGGGATCGTCAAAATAACGATTTGACCTTATCAGCTGTAGGAAGGAAGGACACTTCACGAGAATCAAAATAGGAAGAAAGTAGAGCCTATACTACTATGTCTATGGATAAAGCTGAAATTGATAGAGAAAACGCCGTAAAGATCAATTAGTGAGCGACTGGGTCGATACAACTAAAAAAACTGCTTCATTATACCATGATATGGGACAAAATTTAGGAATCCGCTTATGTAATAAAGCCGATCCACTAAGGGATTAAGCAGCGGTGTAGTATCAGATCCCAAAGATAGTAAGTTCTTTTTTCTTTCTTATGGGGAAAAGTCTTTTTCGAGGATTCTATAGAAATTTCATATATGAAAGAAACGAAACCGAGATAGTTACCTTTCAGAAAATTCGAACGAAGCATATAGGTCTATCTATGCTTTATTCTTCTGAAGGTGGGAGAAAAGATCAAACTGATTATTGATCAAAATTAGGGTTTGAAACTTAGGTAATTCACTTCTTCTGCTTAACCCAAGAAGAAATTGGATTCATTTTTGAGAAATCGAATTCAGTTAAGATAGGGGAAATTAAGATAGCAATTTCTGAGCCGTATGAGGTAGGAAACTCTCAAGTACGGTTCTAGGGGAAGGAACTGCCTATTCCGACCGAGGAGAACAGGCCATTCTACAGGGCGATTCGGAAGTTGCGGAAGCTTGGTTTGATCAAGCTGCTGAGTATTGGAAACAAGCTATAGCGCTTACTCCGGGAAATTATATTGAAGCACAGAACTGGTTGAAGATTACGAAGCGCTTTGAATAAGACCACTCTCCATTTTCATAAAATGGGTGGTTTGGTTGTTGATCCATTAATCAAATAATTTAGGTAAGAAGATCAAATCAATAATTTCATTATATCCCTTTCTTCTACCTTCGATTTTATATCATATTTCATAAGGATAAACAATAGGGATAGGCTCTGGAACAGAAGTAATAAAGCACATAAAAGGTGGCAATATAAATATTCCTACCTAATATATGAGGACGGTCTTATTAATAATTCTAATGAGTTATCTTGGAATTTGGAATCGAATAAAAAAATCTATATTATGCTCACTCAAGGAAAGTAGATGTAGATAAGGGCTTATACCCTCACCTCAGAAAAAAAAATACGCTAGCTTCTTAAATGAAAACGTAAAAAAAAAAAAAAAGATTTTTTTGTTACGTCTGGAAATAATTTTCCAGAATAACCAATGTCCGTTAGGCACCTAATCCTTATGTCATAATAGATCCGAACACTTGCCTCGGATTGACTTCAATGTATAATTGCTCCAGTGAATAACTAAAAAAAAAAATAGAAGGACGGTAGATAGTAAAGAAAAGGACTAATCATAATATCTATCTTTCAAAGATTCAATAAAAAGACAGTTGGCGGGTCTCTTTGTATGTCTTGTCCGGAAAGAGGAGGACTTAATGATTATTCGTTCGCCGGAACCAGAAGTTAAAATTGTTGTGGATAGGGATCCTGTAAAAACATCTTTTGAGGAATGGGCCAGACCCGGGCATTTCTCAAGAACAATAGCTAAGGGCCCCGATACTACCACTTGGATCTGGAACCTACATGCTGATGCTCACGATTTCGATAGTCATACCGGTGATTTGGAGGAGATCTCCCGAAAAGTCTTTAGTGCTCATTTCGGTCAACTCTCCATTATCTTTCTTTGGTTGAGTGGCATGTACTTCCACGGTGCCCGTTTTTCCAATTATGAAGCATGGCTAAGCGATCC